TCCGCGGACAACCGATGAGAGACGGTCATAATAAGGTTTACAAGTCTTTTTCAGATGTAATTGAAGGCAAAGAAGGAAGATTTCGCGAAACTCTACTTGGTAAACGAGTTGATTATTCGGGGCGGTCCGTCATTGTTGTGGGTCCTTCACTTTCATTACATCGATGTGGATTGCCTCGCGAAATCGCAATAGAACTTTTCCAGACATTTGTAATTCGTGGTTTAATTAGACAACATTTTGCTTCGAACATAGGAGTTGCTAAAAGTAAAATTCGGGAAAAAGAGCCCATTGTATGGAAAATACTTCAGGAAGTTATGCAAGGGCACCCCGTATTGTTGAATAGGGCCCCCACTTTGCATAGATTAGGCATACAAGCCTTCCAACCTATTTTAGTTGAGGGGCATGCTATTTTGTTACATCCATTAGTTTGTAAGGGATTCAACGCCGACTTTGATGGAGACCAAATGGCTGTTCATGTACCTTTATCTTTAGAGGCTCAAACAGAGGCTCGTTTACTTATGTTTTCGCATACAAATCTTTTATCTCCGGCTATCGGGAATCCCATTTCCATACCAACTCAAGATATGCTTATTGGACTCTATGTATTAACGAGTGGGAATCGCCTAGGTATTTGTGTAAATAGGTATAATCCCTATAATCAGAGAAAAAGACAATATAAAAATAAAAGAATCCACCATAATAACAAAAAATATACAAAAAACTTTTTTTGTAATTCCTATGATGCAATTGGAGCTTATCGGCGTAAACTACTCCATTTAGCTAGTCCTTTGTGGCTGCAGTGGCGACTAGATCAATGCGTTATTACTTCAAGAGAAGTTCCCGTCGAAGTTCAATATGAATCTTTGGGCACCTATAATGAGATTTATGGATACTTACTAATACTAAGAAGTATAAAAAAAGAATTTTTTTGTTTATATGTTCGAACAACTGTTGGTCATATTTCTCTTTATCGAGAAATTGAGGAAGCTATACAAGGGTTTTGTCGGGCCTCCTCATATGGTATCCAAGCTAAGGGGTTCCATTAAATAAGTGTGAATTCGAGTCCAGTTCCTCGGGTTTAGCTAGTACCCTATTTCCTGAATTTATACACGAATTAAAATCGAGAAAAGGAAGTCATTGACTCAAACCTATTGTCAAACCCCACTCATCAGAATATGGAGGTACTTATGGCAGAACAGGCCGATCTGGTCTTTCACAATAAAGCGATAGATGGAACTGCCATTAAACGACTTATTAGTAGATTAATAGATCACTTCGGAATGGCATATACATCACATATCCTGGATCAAGTAAAGACTCTGGGGTTTCGGCAAGCCACTGAGACGTCCATTTCATTAGCAATTGATGATCTTTTAACAATACCTTCGAAAGGTTGGCTAGTCCAAGATGCTGAACAACAAAGTTTTATTTTGGAAAAGCATCATAATTTTGGAAATGTACACGCGGTAGAAAAATTACGACAATCTATTGAGATATGGTATGCTACAAGTGAATATTTGCGACAAGAAATGAATCCTAATTTTCGGATGACAGATCCTTTTAATCCAGTCCATATGATGTCCTTTTCGGGAGCTAGGGGAAATGCATCTCAAGTGCACCAATTAGTAGGTATGAGAGGATTAATGTCGGATCCGCAAGGACAAATGATTGATTTACCTATTCAAAGCAATTTACGCGAAGGTCTGTCTTTAACAGAATATATCATTTCTTGTTACGGAGCCCGCAAAGGAGTTGTAGATACTGCTGTCCGAACATCAGACGCGGGATATCTTACACGTCGACTTGTTGAAATAGTTCAACACATTGTTGTACGTAGAAGAGACTGTGGAACCATCCAAGGAATTTCTGTAAGTGCTCGGAATGGAATCATGCTGGAAAGAATTTTTATCCAAACATTGATTGGCCGTGTATTAGCAGACGATATATATATAGGCTCACGATGTCTTGCCATTAGAAATCAAGATATTGGCATTGGACTTGTCAATCGATTCATAACTTTTCAAACAGAGCCCATCTCGATCCGAACTCCCCTTACTTGTAAGAGTACGTCTTGGATCTGCCGATTATGTTATGGTCGGAGCCTTACTCATGGTGACCTTGTCGAATTGGGAGAAGCCGTAGGTATTATTGCGGGTCAATCTATTGGGGAACCCGGTACTCAACTAACATTAAGAACGTTTCATACCGGTGGAGTATTCACCGGGGGTACTGCAAAACACGTACGAGCCCCTTCTAATGGAAAAATAAGATTCCCGGAGGATTTGGTTTATCCCATACGTACACGTCACGGGCATCCCGCTTTTCTATCTTATCTAGACTTGTATGTAACTATTGAGAGTGAGGATATTATACATAACGTGACTATTCCACCAAAAAGTTTTATTTTCGTTCAAAATGATCAATATGTAGAATCAGAACAAGTGATTGCGGAGATTCGCGCAGCAACATACACTTTGAATTTTAAAGAGAGGGTTCGAAAACATATTTATTCTAATTCAGAGGGAGAAATGCACTGGAGTACTGATGTATATCATGCACCCCTTTTTACATATAGTAATGTACATCTCTTACCAAAAACAAGTCATTTATGGATATTATCCGGCGGCTCATACAGATCCAGTGTAGTCCCGTTTTCAATCCATAAAGATCAAGATCAAATGAATGTTCGTTTTATTTCTGCCAAAGGGAAACCTATTTCTGGCTTTTCAGTAAATAATGATCAAGGGAAAGCCAAATTGCGTATTTCGGGTCTTTCTGATAAAAAAGAAAGGGGTAGTCTCTATTATTCGGAATTTAATCTAAGCGTAGATAGGGGTCGTTATAATCTTCGATTTCCCTTTATTCTCCACAAAAATTATGATTTATTTTTATTATCAAAAAGGCGAAGAAATAGACTCATCATTCCATTCCAATGGATTCAAGAACGAGAAAAAGAACAACAGCCTCGTTCTAGTATTTCAATTGAAATACCGATAAATGGGATTTTTCGGAGAAATAGTATTCTTTCTTATTTGGATGATCTTCAATATAGAAGAAAGAGTTCGGGAATTACTAAATACGGGGCTATAGGCGTGCATTCAATCCTCAAAAAGGAGGATCTAATTGAGTATGCAGAAGTCAAAGAAATTAAGTCAAAATACCAAACTAAAGTAGATCCATTTTTTTTCATTCCCGAAGAGGTGCATATTATACCCGAATCTTGTTCCATAATGGTACGAAATAATAGTATTATTGGAGTAGATACACGAATCGCGCTAAATACAAGAAGCCAAGTTGGCGGATTGGTCCGCATGGAGAAAAAAATAAAAAAGATTGAACTTAAAATTTTTTCTGGAGATATCCATTTTCCTGTAGAGGTGGATACAATATTCCGACACAGTGGCATCTTGGTACCACCTGGAGGGGTAAAAAAAAAAATTAACGAATCAAAAAAATGGAAAAATTGGATCTATGTCCAATGGATCACACCTACGAAGAAAAAATATTTTGTTTTGGTTCGACCCGTAATCTTATATGAAATAGCGGACGGTATAAATTTCGAAACACTTTTTCCCCAGGATTCATTGCAGGAAAAGGATAATCTAAAACTTAAAGTTGTAAATTATATTCTTTATGGAAGTGGCAAACCAATTTGGCGAATTTACGGAACCAGTATTCAATTAGTTCGAACTTGCTTAGTCGTGAGCTGGGACCAAGATAACAAAAGTTATTCGTTAGAAGAAGCTCACGCTTCCTTTCTTGAAGTAAGTATAACTGGTCTGATTCGAGATTTTATAAGAATCCACTTAGTTAAACCACATATATCTTATATACGAAAAAGAAATGATCTACTAGGGCCCGAATTGATCTCGGATAATAGGTCAAATTGGATCAATCCTTTTTATTCTATTTATTCCACGGAAAGGATTCAACAATCACTTATACAAAATCAAGGAACTATTCATACGTTCTGGAATAGAAGTAAGGAATCAAAATCTTTGATAATTTTGTCATCAGCTAATTGTTTTCAAATGTACCCATTCAACGATGTAAAACATTACAATGGGATAAAAGAATCAATTAAAAATTATACGCGAATTCCAATTCGAAATTCTTTAGGACCTTTAGGAACAGCCTGTCAAATTATGAATTTGGATTACCTTTTAAAAACTTATAATCAGATCTCGTTAACTAAAAATATCCAACTCGACAATTTAAAACAGACTTTTCAAGTACTTAAAAAATTTTTACTTAAATATTATTTAATGGATGAAACCAGGAGAATTTATAATTACAATCCATGCAGTAATGTTCTTTTGAATCCATTCAAATTGAATTGGTACTTTCTCAATTATAATTATTTTGAAAAAGAATCCACAATAAGTACACTTGGACAGTTTTTTTGTGAAAATGTCTGTATAGACAAACACGAACCACACCTAAAATCGGGTCAAGTTATAATTGTTCAAATTGACTCTTTAGTAATAAGATCGGCGCAGTCTTATTTGGCCACTCCAGAAGCAACTGTTCATGGCCATTATGGGGAAATACTTTTCGAAGGAGATACATTAGTTACATTTATATATGAAAAGTCGAGATCTGGTGATATAACGCAGGGTCTTCCAAAAGTAGAACAAGTGTTAGAAGTGCGTTCGATTGATTCAATATCAATAAACCTAGAAAAGAGAGTTGAGGGGTGGAACGAGCGTATAACAAGAAGTCTTGGAATTCCTTGGATATTCTTGATTGGCGCTCAACTAACTATAGCACAAAGTCGTATCTCTTTGGTTAATAAAATACAAAAGGTTTATCGATCCCAGGGTGTGCAGATCCATAATAGACATATAGAAATTATTGTACGTCAAATAACATCAAAGGTGTTGGTTTCCGAAGAAGGAATGTCTAATGTTTTTTTACCCGGAGAACTCATAGGATTTTTGCGCGCGGAACAAATGGGTCGAGCTTTGGAAGAAACGATTTGTTACCGAGCTATATTATTGGGAATAACGAAAGCATCTCTCAATACTCAAAGTTTCATATCCGAAGCAAGTTTTCAAGAAACTGCTCGAGTTTTAGCAAAAGCCGCTATACGCGGTCGTATCGATTGGTTGAAAGGTCTGAAAGAGAATGTTGTTCTCGGGGGGATTATACCCGTTGGTACTGGATTCAAAGGATTTGTGCACCGTTCAAGGCAGCAAAAAACCATTCCTTTTGAAACGAAAAGGAAGAATTTATTTGAGCGGGAAATGAGAGATATTTTGTTCCACCACAGAGAATTTTTTTCTTTTTGCATTTCAAAAAATGTACATGAGACATCTTTATTTATAGGATTTAATGATTGCTAAGAGCAGAATCAGATTCATCCGGTTTGTGTTGCAGTTATTTTATTAAGTAATACTAATAATGAATCGAATAGAAAAGAGAAAAACCTGAATGGCTTGGATCATGTATCAACGGACAATCCCCGTTAGAATAGAAAGTTCCATGGGAACAATTTTTTTTTTAGGGTACTTCTTCTCTTAAAAAAAAAGAGAAGTGTGGGGAGAAATGAGAAAACTATATTGGAATATCCATTTGGAAGAAATGATGGAAGCGGGAATTCATTTTGGTCATGGTACTAGGAAATGGAATCCTAAAATGTCACCTTATATCTCTGCAAAGCGTAAAGGTATTCATATTATAAATATTACTAGAACGGCTCGGTTTTTATCAGAAGCTTGTTATTTAGTATTTGATGCAGCAAGTAGGGGAAAACAATTTTTAATTGTTGGGACCAAAAATAAAGCAGCGGATTCAGTAGCACGGGCTGCAATAAAGGCTCGCTGTCATTATGTTAATAAAAAATGGCTTGGTGGTATGTTAACAAATTGGTATACTACAGAAACGAGACTTCATAAGTTCAGGGACTTGAGAACAGAACAAAAGACGGGTAGACTCTACCGTCTTCCAAAAAGAGATGCGGCTATGTTGAAGCGCCAACTATCTCACTTGCAAACATATCTGGGCGGGATTAAATATATGATAAGGTTACCCGATATTGTAATAATTATTGATCAGCAAGAAGAATATACGGCTCTTCGAGAATGCATTACTTTGGGAATTCCAACGATTTGTTTAATCGATACAAATTGCGACCCGGATCTAGCCGATATTTCAATTCCGGCGAATGATGACGCCATAGCTTCAATCCGATTAATTCTTAACAAATTGGTATTTTCAATTTGCGAAGGTCGTTCTAGCTATATACGGAATTCGCTATAATAAAATTCTATTATGTTTAAATTATTTTTGAAACTCCATAGATTTATTAAATTGATTACGATGCGATGCCTGAATCGCACAAAAGATATAAAAATAATTGAGTTTATTGTATGATTTGTAGATATTCAAAATATACAAAGCGGGTGAACAAGTAGAAAAAGAGATGGTTGAATCAAAATAATCCCTTTTAAAAGTTATATTTCTTTCAGAGGATACTATGAATGTTTTATTATGTTCCATCAACACACTAAAGAGGTTATATGCTGTATCCGGCGTGGAAGTAGGGCAACATTTCTATTGGCAAATAGGAGGTTTGCAAGTCCATGCCCAAGTACTTATTACTTCTTGGGTAGTAATTACTATCTTACTAGCTTCAGCCATTATAGCTGTTCAGAATCCACAAACCATTCCTACTGATAGTCAAAATTTTTTTGAATATGTCCTTGAATTCATTCGAGACTTGAGTAAAACCCAGATTGGAGAAGAATATGGGCCTTGGGTTCCATTTATTGGAACTATGTTTCTATTTATTTTTGTTTCTAATTGGTCGGGGGCTCTTTTACCTTGGAAAATCATACAATTACCTCATGGTGAGTTAGCGGCACCCACAAATGATATCAATACTACCGTTGCTTTAGCTTTACTGACATCAGTGGCATATTTCTATGCGGGTCTTAGCAAAAAAGGATTAGATTATTTCGGCAAATACATTCAACCCACTCCAATTCTTTTACCCATTAACATCTTAGAAGATTTCACAAAACCCTTATCCCTTAGTTTTCGACTTTTCGGAAATATATTAGCCGATGAATTAGTGGTTGTTGTTCTTGTTTCTTTAGTACCGTTAGTGGTTCCTATACCTGTCATGTTTCTTGGATTATTTACCAGTGGTATTCAAGCTCTTATTTTTGCAACTTTAGCTGCGGCTTACATAGGAGAATCCATGGAAGGCCACCACTAATTTTTGACAGAGTCCTTTTTTTAGCTTAACCTGACACAATGTAGACGCTTAGCAAATTACGGTAAACTTAGACTTAGGGAACATAAATATAGAAATAAGGTTAAGGTATATACAATCTAGAATAAGTAATAGTAAAACGGATATTACGATATTAATATTAAGTAATTGTAGAATAAATAAAAGAGATCTAAAAGATCTTTTTCTTAATTGAATCGTTTGTTTACGTTATGGGGGAAGGACATGTATATGTGATACTAGCTATTAACTAAGCGGATATAAACTAAAGATATATCTAATTTGCCCTACTACATAGGTGTTAAATAGGTATTTGAATGAAAGTCCTTCTTTTTCGTCGTCGTCCACAATTTTCATTTTTAATTTAATATAGAATTGGATGAGTTTAAATCACGAAAAAGAACAAAGAATTCAAAGAACGATTCATAAAAAATGAAGAAATATAAAAAAAAGTTTGGACAAATTTGATAAGAACTAAAAAAACGGATATAGAGGTTTTTTTAATAATCCACAAATATTCGCATTTAACTTCAGGTTTCTTAGTTATTTTGACTGGATAAATTTGATCCATCGTATGACTAAGTCATAATTCATTGTTTGATTGTATCATTAACTATTTTTTTTTTTGGTGAGAGGAATTTTTCATGAATCCACTGATTTCTGCCGCTTCCGTTATTGCTGCTGGATTAGCCGTTGGACTTGCTTCTATTGGACCTGGAGTTGGTCAAGGTACTGCTGCGGGACAGGCTGTAGAAGGGATCGCGAGACAACCAGAAGCAGAGGGAAAAATACGAGGTACTTTATTGCTTAGTCTCGCTTTTATGGAAGCTTTAACAATTTATGGACTTGTTGTGGCATTAGCACTTTTATTTGCGAATCCCTTTGTTTAATATTATAATATAGTTTTAATTTTTTATTTCTTTGGGTTTGCTGTTGCTTGTTTAAAATTTTATTCAAATTTCATTTCTTATTCAACCGTTCATGTACATGTAAAGGACTGATTGGGGGAGAAGGAATCGGCACACCCATTACATTAGCTTTATTCTGGGATCTGGGATCCCATCGGAACTTTTTGTTTAAGAAGTATTGCAATAAACGAGATATTACGAAATTCGCATAATACTCAATATATAATTCTAAAAAGTTTCCTTCTTATTGTAAATTTTAAATTGAAACAAAATACATTTTTTAAATCCTTTTTATTTTTAACGCTATTTTAGGAGTATTTATAAAAATAAATAATAGGAAAAACGCTACTATAAAAAATATAGATAATTTGTTTTATCTATAAGAATACGCAAGAGGAGATCATATGAAAAATGTAACCGATTCTTTCCTTTCCTTAGCTTATTGGGCACCCGCCGGAAGTTTCGAGTTTAATACTGATATTTTTGCAACAAATCCAATAAATCTAAGTGTAGTACTTGGTGTATTAATTTTTTTTGGAAAGGGAGTGTGTGTGAGTTGTTTATTTCAAGAATAGGCTGGATCCAACCAACTGCACTTGCTTTTTTGGTATAACTAGGAAAGAAAAGGTGCATTATTTCGCGAATTACTCTTGAATAAATTAAGAAATCATATTTTAGAACCATAACATTTCGTGAGTCATTGGTAAATATACTTTGATTCTCTATTAACCAATAATGTGCAACCATTAACAGGGTTAAAGCTAAACCGTTTGAAGTCGAGATATAAGTACGGTACTCTTTCTACTATATAGCTTAATAGCTTAATACGGAAATGGTTTCAAAACAAAGGGTAGGAATTTCTTTTTCGATATAAAACACTCATGTCGATAAAAACCGGATTTGAGTCTTTTATTTATTTGGTTCAAAAAAACCTCTGTGTATTTCAACTTTCCACTTTTTTATTTTACGCTAAATTGATGACCTATGCATAAAGTAAAAGAAATTCTTTGGATTTTAATAAAAAAAACAACTTTGCTGACAATTATTTGGTTGGTCAGAAGAGTCCTCCTAATTTTATTTTCTTCGATTAGTGATCCGTTTTTATATTTTAATTGAAATATAGAAGATTTAATAGAAATAGAGAAGACAGGCTCATTACATTAAAAAAAGAGATAGGAATTCTGATAAGTAATTGGGTGTGAGAGCCAAATGAATTGAAAGATTCATGTTTGGTTCGGGAAGGGATTGTGGAAGTTTTGAACTGAATGGAAATAGAATCTACTTTCATTAAACGATTTATTAGATAATCGAAAACAAAGAATCTCGAAAACTATTCTAAATTCAGACGAACTATGTGAGAGGTCCCTCGAACAGCTGGAAAAAGCCCGATCCCATTTACGAAAAGTAGAAAAGGAAGCGGATCTATTTCGAGTGAATGGATATTCTGAGATAGAACGAGAAAAATGGAATTTGATTAATTCAACCTCTAAGACTTTGGAACAATTAGAAAATTATAAGAATGACGCTATTCATTTTGAACAACAAAGAACGATTAACCAAGTTCAACAACAAGTTTTTCAACAAGCCTTACAAGGAGCTCTAGGAACTCTGAATAGTTGTTTGAACAACGAGTTACATTTACGTACCATCAGTACTAATATTGGTATGTTTGTAACAATAAAAGAAACAACGGATTAGTCTTTATACTGCAGGCATTATTATTTTTTTTTCTTTCAAACAATAAGAAAAAATAATTAAGAAATATTTATGGTAACCGTTCGAGCCGATGAAATTAGTAATATTATCCGTGAACGTATTGAACAATATAATAGAGAAGTAAAGATTTTAAATACGG